AAGTTGTGAAAAATGCTTTTTTTTTCTCGAGATCTTTTTTTTTACCCATATTCCTGATTAGTAATCATCACGTCTCTATCAACAAGATAAAAGAGCAAATTTTTCCTTTCCCGAAATTAGGCAAGGCAAATAAAACGAATTTCATATTCCCTTCTTACGTATGTATATAATATAATTCAAATATAGATATAGAGTCTTGCATCTTTCTATATCTCCCGAGAATCCCCATTTTTTCTAATAATCCCTGTTGGATCGGATTCTAACGAATCTTTCGGAAATTTGTAAGAAACTCTTTCTTTTAAATTATAAGACAAGAAGAAGAATAATAAATGGATTATCATACATATATTTCATGTAGAAAAATGAAATGAATAAGTCCATTTATTTAGTTCTACATTCCTTGCACTTATTATATACTCAATTATTATATATACTCACTTATAGTATAATTATATACGAATTCTAATTAATTAGTAATTATATACTTACTAATTATAATTATTATAAGATATCTTTATAACAATATAAATATAAGAATAACAAAATCGAGGTACCCATTCTATGATAAATCTCGACTTACCCTCTGTTTTGGTGCCTTTAGTAGGCCTAGTAGTTCCGGCAATGGCAATGGCTTCTTTATCTCTTCCTATTCAAAAAAACAAGATTTTTTAGATCCAATGGGACCATCCATTTTTTTTTTCAAGACTTAGACTTGAATCATAACACAGATATCTATTTAGTGGAATAGGGTATAAGGGGTGGTTTCCTCCGAACATAAATGAAAGAGCTTTTATGCATGCGGAAACATGATATATGGGTAAATGAATTATAGCTATTTTCAAATAGATCAAGATCGGCGGATGTCTGAAATGGAAAGTCAATGTATCTAAATGTGTGTAGATATCTATAGGGGATCATATGAAGGGGATGTTATTATTTTAGATCTAACCAATTCGATGAATTACTCCTAAAGGTTCACATCAGAATAGTGCTAGTTGATGAGAGTTACTTCGGAAACACAAAGAGTAAAGTCAAATTCATTTGGGTTATTCTCTCAATTCCAATAAAATGCAACTGGATCTAGTATGAGTTGGCGATCAGAACAGATATGGATAGAACTTATAACGGGGTCTCGAAAAACAAGTAATTTTTGCTGGGCCTTTATCCTTTTTTTAGGTTCATTAGGATTCTTATTGGTTGGAACTTCGAGTTATCTTGGTAGGAATTTGATATCTTTATTTCCGTCTCAGCAAATCATTTTTTTTCCACAAGGGATCGTGATGTCTTTCTATGGGATCGCAGGTCTCTTTATTAGCTCCTATTTGTGGTGCACAATTGCGTGGAATGTAGGTAGTGGTTATGATCGATTCGATAGAAAAGAAGGAATAGTGTGTATTTTTCGTTGGGGATTTCCTGGAAAAAATCGTCGCATCTTCCTTCGATTCCTTATGAAAGATATTCAGTCCATCAGAATAGAAGTTAAAGAGGGTATTTATGCCCGTCGTGTCCTTTATATGGAAATCGGAGGCCAGGGGGCTATTCCCTTGACTCGTACTGATGAGAATTTGACTCCACGAGAAATTGAACAAAAAGCTGCCGAATTGGCCTATTTCTTGCGTGTACCAATTGAAGTATTTTGAAATGAACTGAAGAATAAATGCTTTCTCATCAGGAGGGAAAATCCTCTTTTTCTATAGCATAACTTAACTGAAGTTTCTTCAGAACGCTCATTCGAGCCAAAGTCGACGTATATGGAACAGCCATAAAACGAAACTGTTTTTGTCCGCAAAAATGGTCTTTTGTGTGTATTATGGAAATCCACTCAACTCAATTCAGTAACAAAACAAGTAACAAATAGAAATAATGGATTCATCTCATATATCAAAACATTTCGGAATAAAGAAAAAAATTTCTCTTTTTCTTTTAGGTCCAATATTTTGAATTGATACATTAGATACAGATAGATCATATCTTGTAAATTATCTCTCTTTTCTTTTGTCAATCGACGTTTCTTTTTATTCTTTCTTTTGGGTTCCTTAATGATCAAACGATTGGATTTCTTATAACAATAACTATCCAATTTCTCTCTTGTTTTGCCACTCATTTTTGATCACAGTATTCTTCAGAAATTGATCTCAATTATTCCGGGACTATGAGTAGCCAGCGACATTTTTTCGAAATATTGAATATTTTAATAGAAAGGGAGTTCTTTCGTCTCGAAATACGAATAATATTCATTACTTGAAACGGTTCTTTCGGGCATTCATTGAAAGGAGGCAATTGCTTCAAATTTGACCAATTGAGATATCTGGAAACAAAACAACATTTTTGATTATTTCTTCATTTGAATTCGAAGTGGACTCTTATTCTATTTCTGTATTCTTTCTAGATTCAAGGACTACCCACTGAATCACAAATAAAAAACAGGGAATAGATTCATAGGCTCGATACCTTGTAATAGAACTCATGCTTGATAGAAATATTAGATCACATAGAGTCG